CCCGGGATTGAATCTTGTTCAGTGAAGCGAAGAAGGGTCATTTACTTACTCCTTAGAAGATTGAATTCTTAAGGGCTCGTGTAGCCCATTAGAATGAGTTTTCTTGTCTGAATGTGGATGACACACCAATGAATCGTTAAATGTTGTTTTCTCAGTAATAATCTCGCTATCATAGTGTAAGGTGCGTAGTTACTCTAAGCTATGCCATCAAAGGGATTAGATTACAGAAAAACGCATTATAAAGCTATCTAGAGCCCTATAGAATGAAGAAAGGCCTTTGGTTCACATAGTAACCTAACCAGTAGGTTAGTGGCTTACGTACCTATTGGTAAAGCCGGCCTACACGACCATCTAGGTGGGAAAGAAACATGTTTTTCCTATGACTTGAAGTTGGCCACCGGGCCTTTTAGCTATGAGTGATTACGTTCCTTAAACCAAAGGACTACTAAGTAGTAAGGACCTTCGATTTATAAACGTAGAAGGTCTGCACTATATAGATAGTGAAACCTCAGGGAAGCTCCAAATGGGTTGGTTTCCCCATTTGTTGGATCTCCTTTGGTCGCACCTAGGTGCCAACTCATGTTGGGCACGTAATGATGACTTCAATTTAAGGGAGTCCGGGGTTGCGACACCTGATAGCTTGCTATAGAATAAGCACAGGGAAAAGATAAATAAACCTATGGAAATGTCTGGAATATGATAAGTTATAAGAATATTCCTATGGAAAAATAAAGTACTCTCCCGCATTAACAGGAGGGGAAGAAGCCTGGAAGTGCCTACTTGCCTACTCTTTGCCTTTGGATTCATTATCCAAGGAGATTGCACCCTTCAAGCTAAGAGATTGATCCTAAGATCGCTACCCCTCACGTTGATTGGCTTAACGTGCCAAAGCATGCGCTATAGAAGTCTTTGGCATTGGATTTTTTGTCCCTCCCCTACTAAGCTTCAACTTGGTAAGCCAACTTATTTATTTATGGCTATGGCCGACGATTGAGCAAGAGAACCCGGATCAGAAAGAGCGGATTCTTCGACAGCAGGAGCAAGAGATCCATCAACAGCGGGATATGAAATAGCTATTGGCAGCCCTTATTGCTAAGAAATCAGTCTAACTACTACCCCTTTCTTTACCTTTAAGCCAGAGGTGGCTTCTTCCCAATTCACCAAGTTGCCACTTGTCCTTGTGGCGCGGAAGGCTTTTGCTCTCAAGCAGACAGACCAACAAGAACGATTGCTGATTCCCTTACTTATCCTAATCCCAGGATCTGGCTGTTATGTCTAAAGCATCCGAAATGGATCCTACTTAATATAATAGGTTAATAGGGGAAGCCCCTATCTTCAATATACTAGACTAGTTAGATTCCCGTATAACCTGGTGTTGTGTTCGGCGAACTTTCGTCAAAATCTCGAAATGCGATTGTTTTTATCTCCGTTCGTTCCTGCTTCCTTGAAATCTTTTCCTTTGTCCGGGTTCGGCCGGAACTAGTGCCTGCCCATGGAATCACTGCTTTTGAAGCTTGTTATAGCCCTTCAAAAGCCCTAGAGACTGCGAGATCCGCCCATAGACCATCAGTCTTCTTCTCCTTTTGTGAGATCAGGTCTCGACTAATACATAGCTTCTCCAGCGAGGTGGCACTGACATTGTTAGTTTCGAGTTGTAGAAGTGACAGGAGTGACCGTCTCACCCCATAGAAACAAAACTTTGTAAACTTGTAATTTGCTTTGGACTGAAAAGGAGGAATTGGTCGGCTCAGAAAGCTCGAGTTATGGATCTTGTATTTACCCAGGCCAGAGCCAGAGAAATCTTTCCTAACCCAAACTGAATATAGAATGACTTCTTGCTTTCCCTGAGACGGGGGACCGGGCGCATCAGAGTAGGTTGCCGCTTGGCTGTCAATGAACGCTGCTTCTTCTGCCAAATCTGGAAACTAAGACTTGAGTGCCACCTGCGTCTCTTATCGTAGGAGTTGAGAATCCACTTCTTTTATCAAGCTTAGCCGGCTTGCGCTACTCCTTTCTCTTTCTCCGTGTGCTTTCTACTTTCTATTGGTCATAGACAAGCTTTCACGGCAATGCGCATCAGCCGTTTTGCTTTTTTTTTATGGAACCAGTCAGGTACTCAATTTAGTTAAGCCGGTTCAGAAAAGAAAGACAGAGAGATTTAAAAAATCCTCCTTTATCTAAGATAGAATAGTGCAATAGCGAATCCTGCTCAACGAATACCTGTGAGACGGAGAGGCGAGTCAGAAGGGCTTGGCTGATGGACTAGTTAGAGTTTTTGGACGAAAGACTGAAAATCAATCGAATCAAAGACTTGTTGCCCAGGAGTTTCAAGCTTAGCTCTTCCTGCTATGATTCCGAACATAGTAACTTTTTAATGTTAATGGATTGAAAGAGCTTAAATAGTTTCTGCCGTTGCAGGTCCTTTATTTAGGAATGCTAAATCTGAACCGTCAAGTCTTCTTAGTCTGAGTCTGCATCTATTTCTTCATCCCTTGAGTACAAAGGGATAGCTATTCAAAGCAAAGTGGTGAAAAGATCGGGATTTTCTGCTTTCTTAGCCTAGTCTGTTAACGAAGGAGAAAGGTAAATATCCCCCTTCCTTAACTTCCCAAGGCTGCCTTTCCTGTTGATGCGTGGATATTCGGAGAATTTCATTGCCCCTTTAAAGAGGGCATTATCTTCCTTAAGCAAGGACGAACCATAAACGAGACCTCGCTCCTGCACCAATGAATTTAGCACCTTAGAACATCATTGGAGTAAGAAGACCATGACCTATTTACTAGGGAAGTTCTTTAGTATAGGGTAGGCTACTCTACCTACTATAAGACAAAACGGAGTACCTGCTAGTAACCTCGTAGCTGCCCTAGCTGAGGTCTTGACAGAGCCTCAGGAGATAACTGAACTCAAGGTAAACTCCTAGACACCCAATGAAAGTAGATAAGAGGTTGGCTAGCCACATGGACGAGGGAAAGGCTAAAACCCTATTAAGCTAGGATGAATCATCCCAGTAACAGTAGAGATTGTTAAAAGCATGGATAAACCTTATATTTTATTAAGTATTCCCCAATCACTTGACTTGAGCTGAGAGCAGAGCAAGCCCAATCGATCCGCGCAGGAGAATATCTCAGTGGAAAGGGGAGTCCAGCTTCAGAGAGAGATGCTGAAACCATTCAATGAGATGCATCCCCCGAGACCAGATAGATATGGAGTTGTCGCAGCTGCAGCTATCAGAAAGCAAGCGGCAAAGCCATCAAAGCGCACTAAGAGAAGGTAAGCAGAGGAGAAGCAATATCGAACATCTCTCTCTTCTTACATACGATGATAGAGAGTTTGAATAGAAGCCATCCCCTTCGCCCTTCGCACGCCCTATCTAGCCCAGTTCTGGCAGCTAGTTTCAGGAAAGAACCGGCATCTAATTGAAATGGATGAAATTTCCCAGTCTGTAGTTAGAACCTGAGATTATTGATTCGCTTAGGTTTCCCATTCGATTCGATCTATCCTGATGGGGAAAGAGAAGACGGAAGGTCTGATGCAACGAGTGAACCAGATCGACCTGAGAGGGAGTCCCAGGAAAGGGTAGACGAAAGAAGGTCTCCGATACGGGGATGGAGTGTGAAGACATCGGTTGAAGCGCTTAGTTTCCAGACTCAGAATAGGAATAGATGAATTCACAGCTGAATAGCTTTTCGTTACTGTCTTCTACTCGAGTAAATTAGACTAGTGAAATTCCCCGTTAGAGTGAGGTGACTCTTTCAGGCTAATTCCGGGAGCCTTTAGTTTAGGGGAAGGAAAAGCGAATTCAGGGATGGGATTGAACGAGTAAGGATTGGTTCGTTAGTACGCATCGCATTCAGCTTTTGCTCTAAGTCTCATCAAATAAATGGGCAATCCCCTTGGGCAAGCCCGTATATACCTCTATCTTTGGAAAGCCAGAAAGGGCGAGAGGATAAAGCGGTGGATAGCGGGGTAAAGGTCAGGAGTATTTGCAGTTAACTTGGGGTCAGAACCCTTTTTCTAATAGCATGGGATATGATCACAAGTGAAATGGGCACCAAGAGAAAATTCAATCGAGTACTCCTCTCCTTACAATCGAGATCTTCAAACCTCTCCTGGGGTAAAGCCATAATAATCTCTATCTCCCAGTTTTTGTGCTTGTATCGTTCTTGTATCAGTAGTCACAGCAGTTACATTCCCCCCTTAGTTCCCCCTTTTAAGACCATTGGAAAGGTCTCTGTAAGGCTCCAGCATAGAGATAGCTTCCTTTCTTATTCTTAGCGAGGAATAGCCCCTCTTCGGGCGGATAAGGAATATAAAAGCTCCCTCTGGCCTTTATATTCTAGTGAGTCTTCCGTGAGTGGGTTCTCGATTTAGGCGGGCTATCAATCGACTATGAAAAATAAGAGAAAGAAGAGGTCTTAGTCTACTATTAGGGAAGTGAAGAGTTCATACTTTGATTCATTCTAGCTCTTAGGGATAAAAGAAGATATAATGGAAAGAGGGCTTAGTACACGTGGGACTTATGCCTTTCTTTTCGGATCAATGAGACAAGGAGTTACTCAGAGCTGTAGTTAGGGCCTTTGCCAAAGGAATTGAATAGGGCACCTTCTAAGCGAGTCAATCCCAGTAGAGGAAGGGAATTTCTTTCCTTAGTAGTTAGCTTTCATCCGAATTTCTGGTTTCAGATGGATTCGTCTTATATGTAAATAGCCCACTAGAAGTAAAGTAGAGTCTGCTTCCACCTCGCAAGGAGCGAGATCAACAGGGCTTAAAAAAAGAAGAAAGGAGGAATAGGAAGAGAAAGAGCATGTGTGCTAAGGCACAAGGTCCCGTATTGGCACTTTCAGGTGGGCTAAAAAAGAGCCCCAAGGGAAGCCAGTAAGCGAAATAGGAATAAAGGTTAAGTGAAACTTAAGACTTTTGAGGGAGCTTAAGGTAGTTTACTTGCTTACTTGTTAGAGTAAGGCTAATAAAATTCTTGTTTAAAAGCACTTACTTACCAA